TAAACAGCGTGGAGGTTCGAGTCCTCTTCAAGGCATAATAGTGAGAATGCTCATTCAATGAGCATTCTCAACAATAAATAGTCAGACATCTCGGATCGAATCCCTATTGATAGACCGAGTTTCTGTTGATACGAAGTGTTCCGGCGATCCCCACGACCCGAGTCTGAGCTGTTGGAATTGGAATAAGTTCGGCAGCGGATCACGAAATCTTGGAGATCTTCTCTATCTAATGAATGGGGAGTTCGCTTTGAAATCGTCCGCCCCACCCCCCGAGTGGATGCTTCAACAGGAATCACACAGGGGTAGATTGATACAATAAAAACCTCTGGGAAAATGCCCGCCCGTAACCTAGAAAGTACACCGTTTGAGGGATTGGATTGGCGCCTTCCCCAGTCAGTGACTTGGCCGCTGGACGTTCCCTCCAAAAATGGGTACTCTCGGGTCAGGGGAATTCGAGAATAGACGTCCGTTGGCATTCCAGCCTTCCTTCCCCTTTCGGGGCCTATCCGAAAGAGAATCCAGTACCTCTTGGTCATGAATATCTGAATCGGACGAACCGGCCCCGTGAATATCTTTCCTTCGGAACAAAACAATTCGAATTAGGCTCGGTCAACTGGAATGTTTCTTAGCCATACATATAGGAGATCTTCCAATTGATAAGATCCATCGACCGGAGACGAAGAGAAAGGTCTATCTATTTTCTTTAGTTATTCCGTGCATTTTTGAGTGATTCAGGGAAACCAATGATTCGTTATTGGAGCAGATAGCAACAACCCTTTCATCGGACATGCATAGTTTTGATTTTTCAACGGATTTCCATGTTTCATTAATGGAAATTTTTTGAGGTAATGTAGTGAGTCTGAGTATGAGTAATAGGCTCTGGTTGTTCGCCGTTCCAGAATTCTGGTTTAGGCAGTGCCTACCACCCATACAGACATCGTGTTTTGATCTAAGATTTCAATTCTTCCATGTTTCCGCAGTAGCAGTTCCATGGAGCTAAGGCCAAAAATAGGGAAGAAACCAGTATTTCCACGACTCTACCAACCGGTCAATTCGGTTCCACTTAATCCCCCTTTCATGGCCACATATCTTTCCGGCTAAGCTAAGGAATGGGAAATCTTTCTCCTGTTAAATGAATCAAATGGTTCATCTCATCCGGGAAAAGCCATCTCTTTCTCAACAATGTCTTTGTCATTTGATCCACTAGCCTTCCGTTAGATAGGAACAGATTTGATAAATACTGATAACTCTCGGATCGAGTATTAGAACGGAAAGACCCATTAGATACTGAACTATTGGTTCTCTGACATCTCTGGCGATGAATCAACAATTCGAAGTTATTTTCTTGCGTATTCTTGCTGAACCAGCTTTCAGACAGCGATTCAGGAGGACTTGTTAGGGAAGTAAGAAGCCCCTTTGCCATCTCTTGATCTGCAAAGAATTCTCGACGTGAAAACACAGGCGCATCGAAAAAGAATGGATTCGCAGGGTCCCAAAGAAATTGGCTTATTTGAAATTGAAAAAAGACTTGGTCTTTGGAAAATCGATCTCGTGTCTGGTACTGCATGGTTCCACTCTGCAAGAACTCCGAATCATTCTCTTCCGAATCATTCTCTTGATGAGAAATGATCCGCGTGCTCAAAAATGACCTGGACCAATAGGGAAATCCCAATTCATTGGGACTTTCGATCCAACCAAAGAGATCGGGGGGCCATATTCTAGGAGCCCAAACTATGTCATTGAAGAAATCCTCCTCTATCTGTTGCAGGTCGCCGTCTCCTTCTCTAAATGCAACCCCTTCTTCCAATTCAAACTCCGATTCGTCTTTTTCATAGAGAAATTTCGGATCAACCCTAGAACCAAATCCATTTTGCATCATAGCGAAGGGATTCCTTCGTTCGGACCGAAGAAGCAATGTCACTCGATCATTATCAAACTGACTGCCCTCTTTTTCTGTCCGAGAGGATAGAGTGCCTTCTCCTTCGAATACTTCTAATAGGCCACGAACTAGAGCAGAATCAGTCTCAACCAAATAAGAAGTGATCCCATTTTTTTCATCGGGTCCGGGTAGAGACCAAAGATCATGAGCGACCGATCCGGCAGAACAACTCAAAAGATAAAGAAGTCTCGTTAATCTCTTCATGCTCGTGGCAAGCTCGAAGTACCAGTTGTACAAATCAGAACTAGGGAATCTCTTCTTCAGATAGATAGATATAGGATCTAGGGAGCCATTCCTTAGAAGTACATTTTGTGCAACAGCCCTTCCTATCTGATAGAAAAGGATCCCATGATCCTGAACCGGTCTTACCTTGGCTCGCAAATTCCAAGTTTGTCTATGAAGAGCAGATAGAATTGTATGAGTGTCTAGAGTGGATTTCTTCTGTGCAATACTAATGGATAGGGCCTCATTGGTAAGTGCTACAAGATCTCGTACACTGGAACCCATGGTTAGGGACCCGAATCCATTAGGATGGGACAGTTTCTTTTCCAAGTGAAATCCCCTAGTATAGGAAAGAGTGAAAAAGTGCTTTCGTTGTTGTGGAATAAGAAGCCTTCGTAGCTTAAGGCATGTATTTAATTTATTCGGAGCTATTAGAGCGGGATCCACTTTTTGGGGAATATGAGTCGAAGCAATAACAAGGATATTGCTAGTGGAGCATCTTTCACAATCCCTGGAGAGAGAGTTCACTAATAGACCGAGGGATAATTCATTCGACCCACGCACAGACAGATCATGAATGTTTGGAATCCATAGTATGCAAGGGGACATTGCTTTTGCTAATTCGAATGGAAGGCGGATACGAAAACGAAATCCAAATTCCTCTAGTAGGAGTCTCCACCTCGCCGTAGTTAGCTCATTTAGCAGCTCTATATCATCGATATCAAGGTCATCATCGCTATCGCTATCGCTAGCGGCACTCTCATCACTATCAATAGCGGCACTATCATCACTATCAATAGCGGCACTAGCATCACTCTCATCATTATCAAAATCAAACTCAAAATCAAGATCACGATCGTCATTATCATAAGGATCGATCTTAGGAACAATGTCATCCAGGAACTTGTTCGGAACTACCGTAATGAAAGGAACATAGGAGTTTGTCGCGAGGGATTTGACCAAATAGGATCGTCCAGTTCCTATCGAACCTATCACTAAAATACCCCTAGAGGGGGATAGGGCTAAGCGGAGCGAAAAGGGTTTTCCATCAGATCGGAACGAGGTTTGTGAATAAGTGATTGTCTGAAAATGAGCAAGGAATATCCGTCTTTCGGCTAAACAGGATCTATTGAACTCATAATTCATTAGATCCTTTTGATGAATGTCAACTACGTATCGTAAGTAAATTGATCCCGGTTGTTCAACCATTTGATAACTAGAGTCATTCTTTGATAAACCATCACTATGAGTCAGACTCAATAGCATTTGATCCATCCTTTTTTCTGTCGTTAAGGTGGAGAACTGAACCAAGAATTCTCTTTCGTCATCCTCAATCAAATCACTGTTCGCGACCCAGGATTCTATTTGATCATCAATCCACTCAACGTTCACTAGCAATGAATGGAGCTCTTTACTTGTACGACTGAGATGTCTCGTATTTCTCGAAAAAGTGATTCGATTGATGGGATTTGGTATGATCCTTAGGAAATCCATGATACCGATGAGATTGCTATTCCAAAATTTCTTCTTATTAAAAGCAGAACCCCATATTGCTTCGAGAAAATAGACGAATTGTTCCAGAGCAACTAGAAAGAGATTCTTTAACCAGAAAGAATTTCGCTCAGATGGAGGATACCTATCCAGAAGTTTTCGCAACTCAATCATGTATGATGGAATCATCAAAGATTTGATCTTTTTGAAATCCGTCTGTAACTCACTAGAGGCTCGGGAAACAAAGAGAAGATGGGTATTAACGAGATATCCAGCAACAAGAAGAAGGAAAAGGATGAGGAACTCCCGAGCATTTGATGATCTCAGCCATAGGGGTGACTCATTCTCAGTATTTCGATGAATGATTTCTGCGGACCGAAGAAGCATCCGGCCCCAACGACTCGAAATCGCACCGAAATTCCATTTTGCAAAAAGAGTCAACCACAATTTTGTCTGAAGACTCCACCATGATGTCTCCAGAATACCCTGAAAAAGATAGATGTGACTGCGCAATAGGTTTGAAAAAGGATCGAAAAGGGTGAATTTGAGATACTTGAACCCTGTCAAAGTAAAGAACCACGGTATATAGGGTTGGAACAGAGTCCATTGTGCGAGAGCACGCTCTCGTTGACGGGTGCTATCATCCATCTCCCTAACGCAAAGACTCCGTTTTTTCCTCTTTTTGGATTTCTCAGCCCAAATCAAACCCATGTTTGAATTGAAATTGAGATACTGCTTCCCTTCGGAATCAGATAGATTCATATCTGAAAGAGGTGGACAATCCGTTCTTTCAAAATGGACTATTTGTCCCTCTGTTAGAGGTGTTCCAGAAATGTCTGCGATCGAATAAATAGCTCTACCAACGAATGGATCGGATCGCATGAAAGATTTGTACAAGTTATCCGTTTCGTCACCACTTTGTGGCAAATCCTTAGGTATGAATATCTTCGATACCTGTGACTCGATTGGTGAAATCCTATCTCGCTCCAAAAAAACATGTTTTTTTTTACCGACGCACAAAGAAAATCTTTGGTTGCGAATGAACAAGATATTGAGGAATTGTCCATACGTAAGATCAGAATTCTTGAGAAGGGCCTTTTCTACAGAAAAAGGGAATTTTTTGTTCCAATCGAACCAGAAGGTATGTGGATTATTCAAGAATCGAAGTCGATTTGCTTTAGAAAAAGAAGATATCAATGAACTTCGATGAAATGGTTTCACGGGATTCAGCCAATTGTCTCGATCGTGGGATATCATTGAGAAATAGGAATCCGTGTTATCAAAATTGTTCCTGCAATTCTTTCGAGTCGAGAATGAGTCAATCATCCATTTTGTCTTATTGAACAAAAAGGGTGATAGTGTGCCTCCATTGATCGAGAATTTCGATTGTTTGGAAGGATCATGATCATCCAATAAGAAGGGTTTCCATTGATTTTTAGTAAAAGGAACGATTGGAACACCTATTGATTCTGGATTGCAGAGTGGATCATTCGGCCCTTTCAATTCATAGATATAGATGGGGATCTCAGACCCAGGAATGGGGGGACTTCCGATACTCAAAAAGAAAAAAGGAAGTGACTTCGACCAAAAGGACAAAAAGAGAAGTGACTTCGACCAAAAGAAGAGAAGTGACTTCGACCAAAAGGGAAGTGAATTCGACAAAAATAAAGATGCCTTCCCCAAAAGGAAACTAGGGGGCTTCTTCAAAAAGGGATGGGACTTCGACAGGTTGACCAGAAACTCGGCCCAATCCATCCAACAATCAATCCAATATTGAGTCGGATTCATACGGAATCGATTCAGATGACTCCCGAAGCGATTCAGATGACTCCCGAAGTGATTCAGATGACTCCCGAAGCGATTCAGATGACTCCCGAAGCGATTCAGATGACTACGGAAGCGATTCAGATGACTACGGAAGCGATTCAGATGACTACGGAAGCGATTCAGATGACTACGGAAGCGATTCAGATGACTAGGGAAGCGATTCAGATGACTACGGAAGCGATTCAGATGACTAGGGAAGCGATTCAGATGACTACGGAAGCGATTCAGATGACTACGGAAGCGATTCAGAGAAATACGGAATCGATCTCGATTCAGAGAAATACGGAATCGATCTCGATTCAGAGAAATACGGAATCGATTCAGATGAATACGGAATCGATTCAGATGAATACGGAATCGATAGCGAGATCGATGAATACGTAAGCGATCGCGATGATGATGATATCGATCGAACACTACTTGAAATTGAAAACGCCTCTTCGCCTCAGAAATCAAATGTTCCTGGAAATTTTGGGTCCATTTGTATCTATATGCATTAGGATCCCGATTCATGGATCTCTCGGTTCGAGAACTAAGAGGGTCCGACCCTTTCTTCTGACTCTTTTTCAAATTCGAGAGATGTTGGTTGATCGTAGATTTCATTCTCGTTCTATGATTCCGAGTCTCATTTCCTATTGAATCCCCTTTCATTCCATATTCGAAGTTGCGATTGGATCGATTCATTACCATGAAAAAGAATCGATTTGATACATTTCTTATGGACCCATAGGTCCTAGAGTGGATTTGAATCAGATTTCGGATCAATCTAGATGGATTGACTGGCGCCATTATGTTGTTACTAGCCACTTTTTTGGATTTTGGATCTTCAGAAAAAATAGGAGGTACAACCAATAAAGATTTCTTTTTCGATTCATCGCCGGAGTGAAATCCCTCAGAAAAAGGAAAAAATACCCTCTCATAATCAGACACCAGATCCGGCTCGGTGATTGAGAGAATGAGTCGATCTGCCATTTTTGAAAATCTCTCTTCGGATTCAAAATCGTGGTCTAACGTGTACCCCACCCTGTTCCGGTCATGGAATAGATGAAAGAAATCCAAAAATGGATTTTGGGTCAAGAATGAAATCTTATTGGAACTGTCCAGATCCGGTTCATCCTTCGGAACCATAGCACATCCCGGATCTGATGAAATAGGATGAATTGCGATGGTCTTTTGTAAATACGGAATGATCTTGAATAGATCCACTATTTCTTTCTTTTCCGATCGCCTGGAAGGGACAAAAGAAACATCGTGTTGTTTCTTCAACAATTTAGGATCGGACCTCTCAGTAGGATTCGAATCTAGAGGAAGGTCTGACCATCGGTCCGAGAAAAAAGAACGAATTGATCTTGTAGAATTCCCAAGAAATTCTTCGATTTCTTCCGGAAGCGGATGACGAACCATCTGCTTCTCACGTTCCGCGAATCGCTGGGACATTGAGGAATCTCCAGAAAGGCTTTTCGGGAATCGGTCGGATTCTATCTCGGTTCCTTCCGTTTGAAGAAAGGAAGGATCCCAATCCAAAAGAATCGATCTTTCTTTGAGTTGTTGAATCTCTCTTTGATTGATCAATGTGTGAGATTCCGAATCCCGATTCCTAATGGAATCGAAAGCCTCTCTGGATTGATCCGAAGATCCTTTCAATTGGCTAGAATCCCCTACTTGAAAGAAACTAGATCTTGGGGAATCAGAGTGAATATTTGACGATACATTCCAGACCTTGCTAAAAAAACCATCCTTGTTTCCCAACCACCCATTGTCTAACCAAATCCAATTCTCTCTCGATACCTTCCTCAAAAAATCCGATCCCTGTTGTTTGAAGAAACCTTCCCCTTCGATTGGTCTTTTTTCACGAAAAGCAGGCATGAGATAACAAATCCAGTGTTTCACTAAGATTTCGAATAGCTGTCCCGAATTCAAGTTGATTCTGTTTCGCTTCTTCCTCGGAGAAAGGCCATCAAACCTGTCCCAATCGTGGTCCCTGCCGATCGAATCATCCGTCGTATAGGATACAAAAAGAAACTCCAGATATTGGAGATCTTTCTCTTTGAATGAGATCTCAATTCCAGCTACGGTTTCTTTCGATATCTTCCAACTCGAATCCCTATTTGTTCCGATCCAGTTCCTCCACCACCGCGAACCCCAGTTCGAGTCAGACATGATACACTTTTGAGTTATTGGGAGAACCCAAGGAATCCCTTTCGGATCCATGGAACAACTCTCAGAGATCTTTTTCCCTTTTGGAAGATCCAGAAGCGAAACAACCAACCTATGGGACGACCGAAACACTGTATCATTTCTGGGTCCAATGGAATTCATAGGGAGAGGAAGAAGCCCCCTCAAATAGAGATTTTTTCTTTCGACCATAGTTTGATGGTGCATACGAGATAGAACGACCGCTACTAGAATCAGGACTACACCCTTAACCAGTACTGCAACTTTGCTCGTGAAAGATCGGTTGCTTGGTGAACCCGAAAGCAGGCTACTCCAAATTCGGGGGTCAAAAAGTTTCAGAAAACGTTCTTGGTGGAAAAAAAGGTAAGTGAAAGATCCCACTAAATCGAATTGGGTCCATGAATCTAACAAATAGCCAAAATTCTGACTTTCTCTCAATATCTCTCTCAATTCGAAGATCCACAATTGGACTTCATAGCCTCTCCGCGGTTTTGTTGTCATAGTTAATAGTTATGAGTTCTGTAGGGTTGAAACGGATTTATTCACGATGTATGATGATCCAAGCATCCATGGCTGAATGGTTAAAGCGCCCAACTCATAATTGGCGAATTCGTAGGTTCAATTCCTACTGGATGCACACCAATGGGAGAAGTTCAGTCTCTTGGAACTGGCTCTGTCTCATCATCATCAGAGAAATGAATCAATCGTCTTTTTATTCTTCTATATATATATACTCGATTCGACGGGTTTTCTGGTTTTCCGAATTCTTTCGATCTTCTATTTCTTCTATTTCTATAGAGTTCGATTTCGATAGAGTTTTCTAGGAGATTCGGTCGATTCGGTCGATTCGAATTCGAATCGTACTAGAGAACGAATTGGTGTGGTATATTCATACTATAACATCGGAACCGTAAGAACTCGAATTCTTATCAATACTGGAACTCATAGGAAAGAAAGTAGATTTATGACTAAAAGCAAATCGAACTATAGACGAGTTACAGAAAAAAGTGTTAGGCTATTGGTGGGGACGAATCAATATACTTCTAATGTCGAAGCAGGATTAACTAGGACAGAAATCAAGCATTGGGTCGAACTCTTCTTTGGGGTTAAGGTCAGAGCGATCAATAGTCATCGGCTCCCGGGAAAGGCTCGAAGACTGGGCCCTATTCGGGGACATACAAGGCATTACAGACGTATGATCATTACGCTTCAACCGGGTTATTCTATTCCACTCCTTTTGCAGAAAGAAAAGAGCTTCAATCAAAATACTGAATAACACGGCGAGACATTTATACAAAACTTCTAGCCCGAGCACACGCAATGGGGCCACAGACAGGCGAGGGAAATCCAATCCACGAAAGAATTTGATCTCTGGACAGCATCATTCTGGGAAAGGGAGGAATGCCAGAGGAATCATTACCGCAAGGCATCGAGGGGGAGGTCATAAGCGTCTCTACCGTAAAATCGATTTTCGACGGAATCAAAAAGAAATATCTGCGAGAATCGTAACCATAGAATACGACCCGAATCGAAATGCACACATTTGTCTCATACACTGTGGGGATGGTGAGAAGAAATATATTTTACATCCCAGAGGGGCGAGAATTGGAGATACCATTCTTTCGGGTACAGAAGTTCCTATCTCAATGGGAAATGCCCTACCTTTGAGTGCGGTTTGAACCATGGATTTACGTAATTGGAAGTAACCAATCAGGTTTACGACGAAACCTAGAAATCGATCACGGATCCTATCGGTGTTGAATGCCTCTACGGAATAGACCTCAACAGAAAACTGAAGAGTAACGGCAGCAAGTGATTGAGTTTAGTAGTTTCTTATATAAAATTATTGACTCGAGAGATATGGTAATATGGAGAAGACAACATTGTTTGAAGCACCGACAGAACCAGAAACGCCCTTCTTTGCTTTGTTTCAAAGAGAAGAAGAGAGATTATGCACATTTCATTTGATGGTCAGAGGCGAATTGAAAGCTAAGCAATGGGAATTCTACCCCCCGGGGAAAAAGAGAGATGTCTCCTACGTTACCCCTACTTTTTGGAAGTATCAACGTAATTTCATAGAGTCATTCGGTCTGAATGCTACCTGAAGAACATAAGCCAGATGACGGAACGAAGAGACCGAGAATGTAGAATATCATCACAGAAGTGATTCGGCCTATTTGGATGCCTATCTATCCACTCATGTGACACTTCAGCATCCATCATACGATTCATATAGGATCCATCCATCTAGATATCCTCCTCTACATTCAGAAAGCCGTATGCTTTGGAAAGAAGCTTGTACAGTTTGGGAAGAGGTTTTGATTGATCAAAAAGACGAGAATCTACTTCAACCGATATGCCCTTAGGCACGGCCATACATAACATCGAAATCACACTTGGAAAAGGTGGACAGTTAGCTAGAGCAGCAGGAGCTGTAGCAAAACTGATTGCAAAAGAAGGTAAATCGGCCACATTAAGATTACCATCCGGGGAGGTCCGTTTGATATCCAAAAACTGCTCAGCAACAGTCGGACAAGTGGGTAATGTTGGGGTGAGACAGAAAAGTTTGATGCGTAGAGCCGGATCTAAGCGTTGGCTAGGTAAGCGTCCTGTAGTCAGAGGAGTGGTTATGAACCCTGTAGACCATCCCCATGGGGGTGGCGAAGGAAAGGCCCCCATTGGTAGAAAACACCCCACAACCCCTTGGGGGTATCCTGCACTTGGAAGAAGAAGTCGAAAACGGAATAACTATAGCGATACTTTCATTCTTCGTCGACGTACTAAATAGGAAAATCTTGAACATCGAATATGTTTCTTCGTCTTTCTAAAAGAAAAAAGATAGGAGTAAGTAGCTGTGCCACGTTCAAAAAAAAAAAATCCTTTTGTTGCGAATCATTTATTAGAAAAAATTGAGAAACGCAACATCAAGGGGGAAAAAGAAATAATTATAACTTGGTCCCGGGCATCTACCATTATACCCACAATGATCGGACATACAATTGCCATTCATAATGGAAAAGAGCATTTGCCTGTTTATATAACAGAGCGTATGGTAGGTCAAAAATTGGGAGAATTTGCACCTACTCTTAATTTCCAGGAACATACGAGAAACGATAATAAAAATAAATCTCGTCGTTAATCTGAATGAATAAAGTGAATATTAGGTGCTCATCGTTCATTCGTAGGAGGTAAACCGGATGATAAAGAAAAACAAAGTTGTAGAAGTCTACGCTTGCAGTGAATATATCCATCTGTCTGTTAACAAAGCGCGAAGAGTCATTGATCAGATTCGTGGACGTTCCTACGCCGAAGCACTTCGGATATTAGCACTTATGCCTTATCGAGCATGTGAACCAATTTTAAAATTGGTTTCTTCCGCGGCAGACAATGCGAGTCACAATATGAAGATAAATAAAACGGATTTAATCATTAGTAAAGCCGAAGTCAACAGGGGTACTATCAGGAAAAAGTTAAAACCTCGAGCGCGAGGGCATAGTTATCCGATAAAAAGAACCACCTGTCGCATAACTATTGTATTGAAAGATGTAGTAAAAGTTAGAAGGAAAGTAGAAATAGTTTTAAACAACCCTACAGAACACATACAAAAGTTTGTAAACAACCCTCAAGAAGAACTTAAAAAGTTTTTAAACAACCTTACCGAGGAAGAGCTTAGGGAACTGATTCAAATTCTACTTGCACTTTTGTATTTGAATCTACTACTGAAACTAATTATAGTTTTACCAGTTTTAGCAGATATGGAGAAAGATTCCATAAATATGGAGAAAGATTCTATAAATATGGAGGACGATTCCATAAACATGGAGAAAGACTCTATAAATAGGGAGAAAGATTCTATAAATAGGGAGGACGATTCCATAAACATGGAGAAAGACTCTATAAATAGGGAGAAAGATTCTATAAATAGGGAGGACGATTCCATAAACATGGAGAAAGATTCTATAAATAGGGAGAAAGATTCCATAAATATGGAGAAAGATTCCATAAATTGGAAAAAAAAAGATGGATAGATATATATACTAAATATACAGATAGAAGAGAGAGGTATTTCTATATGATAGATCGGGACAGATTGAAATTGAGCTGGGCTAATAGGGAGAGTGAGGGTGTATGGGACAAAAAATAAATCCACTTGGTTTGAGACTTGGTACAACCCAAAGACATCATTCCCTTTGGTTTGCAGAACCCAAAAATTACTCCAAAGGTCTTCAGGAAGATCAAAAAATACGTGATTGTATCAAGAATTTTGTACGTGATTGTATAAAGAAAAATATAAAAAAAACCATTCCTTCCAATGAAACAATCATTTCACGTCTAGAAATTCAAAAAAGTATCGATGTGATAAAGGTCGTAATCTATACAAGCTTCCCAGACTTGCCAAAATTTTTAAGAAAGGGGAAACCACAAAGAATCAAAGAATTACAGACCAATGTAGCAAAAGAGTTTCATTCTGTGAACTATAAACTCAACATTGCTATCACAATAATTAGAAACCCCTATGGACAGCCTACTATTCTTGCAGAATACATAGCCAAACAATTAAAAGAAAGAGTTGCATTTCGAAAGGCAATGAAAACCGCAATTGAATTACTCATTGACGAAGGGAATACAAAAGGAATTCAAATACAAATTGCAGGCCGTATCGACGGAAAAGAAATTGCACGTGTCGAATGGATCAGAGAAGGTAGGGTTCCGCTACAAACCATTCGAGCTAAAATAAATTATTGTTTATATACAGTTCGAATGGTTTATGGGGTATTAGGTATCAAAATTTGGATATTTGCGGGCGAGGAATAAAAATCCTTTGTTTTGATTTCCGTTCTATCCAACGATAGAACACAAAATGACAAACTCCTTCATTCCTTTTTGTTCAATCAAAAATGAACAATTCTTTTTTTTTTTTATTTTATTCGATTCTATTCTATAGGATTGAATCAAAATTGAATTGACCCTTTGGTATAATTGCTATGCTTAGTGTGTGACTCGTTGGTTATTTCCTTTAGGTTTAAGTTAGGGTTCAAAAAAAGGGGGAGACGGCCCATATCACAATAAGACTATACGCTAATACCGATAGAACTCATAACTATAGAACTAATAACCAGCTCATTACTTCGTATTATCTGGATCCAAGGCACCAGTGACTCTATGATCGATTGATCCGAGAGTTGTAGCAACTGAACTCTTTTTACATAAAAGAAAAATCAATCTGATTCTGGATTGTGAAAAAAAAGAAAAGGATCAGGTAAATGGAAGGGTGATAGAAAGAGAGAACTAGAATATCCATGATATATGATTCCAATATGTATGGTCTATAAATCATCTCAGAAAAGGCAGTGTAATAAAGCATCAATACATAAGAAGAACCTAAAACAAAGAGCATCAAGTCAATTGAAAGGCTGAGGAAATTGACTCAGGAAGAACAACAAATTCAATTACGAGCTCCATTGCAGAAAATTCGGCCTAGGCATTCAGCAAGAAGTGATGGGAACGACGGAACCTATGAATGCAGAAGATTCTATTGAAAACGAATTCTACTAATTCATTGGGTGGGATGGCGGAACGCACCAGAAACCAATTCAATTATTCTGAGAGGTCATGGACTGACCCTTCGGATAAACCAGATCTTGAAAGAGTCAATATTCGCCCGCGAAAGCCTTACAACGTTTTAGGATATTCACGAAAAGTCCAAATCAAGATTGGTTATCTCTTATAGCAAAAAGAAATTCTAAATCAAATTAGATTCTAGATGTATAGAAATATCTCTACGCCTATTCGTGTATATAATCTTAGATCTAAAAAAAGAAAAAAAGAATCCTATGATTCATTCTTTATTGAATACTTATCTCTAATATTATTGAATCCTTTCATTCGCGAGGAGCTGGATGAGAAGAAACTCTCATGTCCAGTTCTGCAGTAGAGATGTGAAACAACCATCAACTATAACCCCAAAAAAACCAGATTCCGTAAACAACATAGAGGAAGAATGCGGGGCGTTTCTTCTCGAGGCAATCGGATTTGTTTCGGTAGATATGCTCTTCAGGCACTTGAGCCGGCTTGGATCACATCTAGACAAATAGAAGCAGGACGACGAGCACTGACACGGTATGCGCGTCGTGGTGGAAAAGTATGGGTACGCATATTTCCAGACAAACCTGTTACAATAAGACCAACGGAAACGCGTATGGGTTCGGGGAAAGGATCTCCTGAATATTGGGTATCGGTCGTGAAACCGGGTCGAATACTTTATGAAATGGTTGGGGTATCAGAAAAAGTAGCTAGAGAAGCGATTTCAATAGCTGCGTCCAAAATGCCTATACGAACTCAATTCCTTATTGTCGAATAAGGAATATGCAAACAAAGAAAAGGGGTCTTTCAAAGAAAAGGGGTCGTTCTGATGAAAAACCAACCTGCGGTTGGTTTTTTTTTGGCCAAACAATATTTCTTTTTTCCTTTGCCCTTTCTTTGGATTGAAAGAAAAGATCAAAAAAAGCTATGATTCAATCTCAGACCCATTTAAATGTAGCAGACAACAGCGGAGCTCGAAAATTGATGTGTATTCGAATCATAGGAGCTAGTAATCGCCAATATGCTTATATTGGTGACATTATTGTTGCTGTAATCAAAGAAGCAGTGCCTCATATGCCTCTCCAAAGATCAGAAGTGATCAGAGCTGTAGTTGTACGTACATGTAAAGAACTCAAACGTGACAATGGCATGATAATACAATATGATGACAATGCCGCAGTTGTCATTGATCAAAAAGGCAATCCAAAAGGAACTCGAGTCTTTGGTGCGATCGCTTGGGAATTGCGAGAGTTGAATTTTACTAAAATAGTCTCATTAGCCCCTGAGGTTTTATAAAAACTCATAGACGAGACCACAATATTTTTAGTGTATCTGAAATAGATTCACTGAAAAATAGATTGAATGAATTAGTAGATTGTGTCTCACGTATATCCCTTAATAGTACTAATTGATAAAGCAACAAAAAGAGCATGTTGATAATAAAAAAAACTCGAAGGCACCAATGATTATAGCTCATCATGGGTAGGGACACTATTGCCGACATACTCACTTCTATACGAAACGCGGAGATGAATAACAAAGAACTGGTTCGAATAGCATCTACTAATATCACCGAAAACATTGTGAAAATACTTCTGCGCGAAGGCTTTATCGAAAACGTGAGGAAACACCGAGAAAGGAACACAAATTTCTTAGTTTCAACCCTACGATATAGAAGAAGGCATAGAAAAGGGCCATCTAGAACTATTTTAAAACGTATCAGCCGACCCGGTGTACGAATCTATTCTAACTATCAACGAATCCCTAAGATTTTAGGAGGAATGGGGCTTGTAATTCTTTCTACTTCTCGAGGCATAATGACAGATCGAGAGGCTCGACTAGAAAGAATCGGAGGAGAAATTTTGTGTTATATATGGTGATCTTTCTGGTATCCGAATTGGGTCGGTAACTTCCTATTCTTATTTGTGACAAAAAAAAGCATACGAATATCACTTTTCTTCCATGAATTGATACTTTAAAGGGATTCCTTCGAATGACAGAACAAAAATGGATTTATGAAGGTTTAATTACGGAATCACTGCCCAATGGCATGTTCCGGGTTCGTTTAGATAATGAAGATCTGATTCTAGGGTATATTTCAGGAAAGATCCGATGTAGTTTTATACGGATACTACCAGGAGATAGAGTCAAAATCGAAGTAAGTCGTTATGATTCAACCAAGGGACGTATCATTTATCGACTCAATAACAAAGATTCGAATGACTAGGTAACCTTTTCAACACTCCCATGACTTTCGCGGGGACTCGCATTTCAAAATTGAAAGAGACTTATTTTCTTCCACGGAGTCGATTAAAAATGAAGGAATTACAAATATGAAAATAAGGGCCTCCGTTCGTAAAATTTGTCAAAGATGTCGACTGATCCGTAGGCGGGGACGAATTATAGTAATTTGTTCCAACCCGAGACATAAACAGAGACAAGGATAATTCTTCGAATCGAAACTCAAAATCAACAAACAATAGAGGCTCTCTCAATGTCCAAATGCTCTGTTTTAACATGAAATGGATATATCCATATATCTCTGACTCCCATTTATGAGATGACAAAATATGGCAAAACCTATTATAATAAGACCAAGAGTTGGTTCGCGTAGGAAAGGGCATCTTAGTTGGCGTAGAAGTGGGCGTCTTCGTTCCCGTAAGAATGTTCGTCGAATACCAAAAGGGATTATTCATGTTCAAGCCGGTTTGAATAATACGATAGTAACGGTTACAGATGTACGGGGTCAGGTGGTTTCTTGGGCCTCCGCCGGTACTTGCGGATTCAAAACAGCAAGAAAAGCAACACCATTTGCTGCCCAAACCGCAGCGGGAAATGCCCTTCGTCCAGTAGTCGATCAGGGTATGCAACAAGCAGAAGTCAGGATAAAGGGTCCTGGTCTCGGAAGAGATGCAGCATTACGAGCCATTTTTAGAAGTGGTATACGCGTCCATTTGGTACGGGACGTAACTGCTCTGCCACATAATGGCTGTAGACCTCCGAAAAAAAGACGTGTGTAGAAATCAGAATGGAACCAATTTCAAGTGCAAGAGAAATAAATGATTCAACGATCAAATAATAGTAATAGTACTATGCTTCGAGAAGAAGTAGCAATATCTACTCGGCCACTCCAGTGGAAGTGTGTTGAATCAAGAGCAGACAGCAAGCGTCTTAATTATGCCCGTTTTATCATGTGTCCACTTCTGAGAGGTCAAGCCGATACGATAGGCATCGGGATCCGAAGATCTTTGCTTGGAGAAATAGAAGGAACCTGTATCACACGCGCAAAATCTGAGAAGATACCGCATGAATATTCTAACATAGCAGGGATTAAAGAATCCGTACAGGAAATTTTAATGAATTTGAAAGAAATTGTATTGAGAAGTAATCTGTATGGAACTCGCAACGCATCTATTTGTGTCAAGGGTCCGGGATACGTAACTGCTCAAGACATCATCTCACCGCCTTCTGTAGAAATGGTTGATACTACACAGCATATAGCTAGCCTAACGGAACCCATTGATTTTTGTATTGAATTACAAATCGAGAGGCATCGCGGATATCGTATGAGAACACCAAATAACGCGAAAGATGAGAGTTTTCCTATAGAGGCTGTATTCATGCCTGTTCGAAATGTGAATCATAGTATTCATTCTTATGGGGATAGAAATGAAAAACACGAAATACTTTTTCTCGAAATCTGGACGAATGGAAGTTTAACTCCAAAAGAGGCACTTTACGAAGCCTCCCGGAATTTGATTGATTTATTTATTCCCTTTCTACATGCGGAAGAAGAGGATACCCACTTAGAAGACAATCCAAACAGAGTGGCTGTACCCTTTTTGACTTATCATGATAGATTGCCTAAACTAGAGAAAAACACAAAAGAAAGAGCATTGAAATGCATTTTTATTGACCAATTAGAATTGTCCTCCAGGGTCTATAATTGCCTCAAAAGGGCCAATCTATATACATTATGGGACCTTATGAATAAGAGTCAAGAAGATCTTCTGAAAATAGAACATTTTCGCATCGAAGATGTAAAAGAGATATTGGACATTCTACAAAAGCATTTCTCAATAGAGTTACCGAAGAATCCGGTTTCCATTTTTAATCCATTGGAATGATTTCATCTTTTTTTTTTTTAGTTTTTTTAGAAAGAAAAGATGAAATCAGTTTTGAATCCTCAGCACAATCCGTATATTATAGTCAGACTAGAATAGATCCAGAATTTACATAAATGTATCTAGGGAATAGTCAATT